GTTAATGTAGCTTAACTATATAAAGCAAAGCACTGAAAATGCTTAGATGAGTACTAGACGCATACTCCATAAACAAATAGGCTTGGTCCTGGCCTTTTTATTAGTTATTAATAAACTTACACATGCAAGAATCCTCGCTCCTGTGAAAATGCCCTCTAACCATTAATTGGTAAAAGGAGCCGGTATCAAGCACACTAAAAGTAGCTCATAACACCTTGCTCAGCCACACCCCCACGGGAAACAGCAGTGATAAAAATTAAGCAATAAATGAAAGTCTGACTAAGTTATATTACTAAGGACTGGTAAATCTCGTGCCAGCCACCGCGGTCATACGATTAGGCCAAACTAATAAACATATCGGCGTAAAGTGTGTTTTAGAATTAAACTCAACAATAAAGTCAAGCCCTAACTAGGCTGTAGAAAGCCTTAGTTATTATAAGATACTCAACGAAAGTGACTTTAAAATTTCTGACTACACGATAGCTAAAACCCAAACTGGGATTAGATACCCCACTATGCTTAGCCCTAAACATAAAAAATTATAAACAAAATTATTCGCCAGAGTACTACCAGCAAAAGCTAGAAACTCAAAGGACTTGGCGGTGCCTTATATCCTTCTAGAGGAGCCTGTTCTATAATCGATAAACCCCGATACACCTCACCAATTCTTGCTTAAATCAGCCTATATACCGCCATCTTCAGCAAACCCTAATAAAGGAAATATAGTAAGCACAAATATAAGCATAAAAACGTTAGGTCAAGGTGTAGCTTATGAATTGGAAAGAAATGGGCTACATTTCCCCAACACCGAGGACATTTTACGAAAACTTATGTGAAACCATTAGTTAAAGGTGGATTTAGCAGTAAATTAAGAATAGAGTGCTTAGTTGAATAAGGCCATGAGGCACGCACACACCGCCCGTCACCCTCCTCAAGCAAAATTATTGCTTATTCCATAAATTTAACAAATATTAATATGCAAGAGGAGATAAGTCGTAACAAGGTAAGTGTACTGGAAAGTGCACTTGGACAACACAAAATGTAGCTTAATTAAAGCACTTAGTTTACACCTAAAAGATTTCAAATAAATACGAACATTTTGACACCAGATATAGCTCAATATTTTAATTCCATAAAACTATTATTAAATTTAAAATAAATCATTTATTACATATTAAAGTATAGGCGATAGAAATTCTACTTGACGCTATAGAGAAAGTACCGCAAGGGAACACTGAAAGAAAACCTTAAGTAATAAACAGCAAAGCTTAATACTTATACCTTTTGCATAATGACTCAGCTAGAAAACATTAGCGAAAAGAATTAAAGTTAAGTCACCCGAAACCAGACGAGCTACCTGACAGCAGCTAACAGAGCAAACTCATCTATGTGACAAAATAGTGAAACGACTGTCCGGTAGTGGCGACAAACCTATCGAGCCTGGTGATAGCTGGTTATCCAGAGTAGAATTTTAGTTCTAACTTTAATCTACCAAACAGATAAGCAAGCTAAAAATGTAGATTTAAGTGATAATCTAAAAAGGTACAGCTTTTTAGACAAGGGATACAACCCCTATTAGAGAATAAATTATGGTTGGCCTAAAAGCAGTCATCAACTAAGAAAGCGTTAAAGCTCAACAGTACAAAAATTTAATTTCATAATAAAAATATAAATCCTAATACAAAACTGGATCACTCTATTTATAAATAGAAGTGACACTGCTGATATGAGTAATAAGAAAAATTTCTCCCTGCACATGTGTATATCAGAACGGATAGACCACTGATAATTACCAAAATAAACATTAATAATTACTAAACCTTTAATACTAATTGTTAGCCCAACACAGGAGTGCAACCAAGGAAAGATTCAAAGAAATAAAAGGAACTCGGCAAACATAAACCCCGCCTGTTTACCAAAAACATCACCTCTAGCATAAAAAGTATTAGAGGCACTGCCTGCCCGGTGACCTAAGTTTAACGGCCGCTGGTATCCTGACCGTGCAAAGGTAGCATAATCACTTGTTCCCTAAATAGGGACTAGTATGAATGGCCACACGAGGGTTTTACTGTCTCTTATTTCAACTCAGTGAAATTGACATTCCCGTGAAGAGGCGGGAATAAGAAAATAAGACGAGAAGACCCTATGGAGCTTTAATTCACTAACTCATATTACTATCCTAACTCCTCACGGGGAATAAACCCACTATTAGTGAGTTAGCAATTTAGGTTGGGGTGACCTCGGAATAAAACCTAACCTCCGAGAAACATTTTTAAGACCTACAAGTCAAAATCATATACTAACACACAATGATCCGCCAATGACGATCAACGAAACAAGTTACCCTAGGGATAACAGCGCAATCCTATTCAAGAGTCCATATCGACAATTAGGGTTTACGACCTCGATGTTGGATCAGGACATCCCAATGGTGTAGCAGCTATTAATGTGTTCGTTTGTTCAACGATTAAAGTCCTACGTGATCTGAGTTCAGACCGGAGTAATCCAGGTCGGTTTCTATCTATTAACAAGTCCCTCCCAGTACGAAAGGACAAGAGAGACAGGGCCCACTTTAAATAAGCGCCCTAACAAAACAGATGAAATAATCTTAATCCTATTATTATCTACCAGTTATTCTAGAATAAGAAAAACTAAATAAAGTTAAAGTGGCAGAGACCGGTAATTGCATAAAACTTAAGATTTTAGAGCCAGAGGTTCAACTCCTCTCTTTAATAAATACATGTATTTCGTAAACCTATTGACCACCATTATTCCCGTCTTACTGGCCGTTGCATTTCTAACCTTACTAGAACGGAAAATACTAGGCTACATACAACTTCGTAAAGGGCCCAACATCGTAGGACCCTACGGCCTACTTCAACCAATTGCCGACGCAGTAAAACTATTTATTAAAGAACCCCTACAACCACTAACATCATCCCTCACCCTATTCATTATTGCACCTACTCTTGCATTAACACTAGCATTAATAATATGGGTCCCTCTACCCATACCCTACCCACTAATTAACATAAATCTAAGTATCTTATTTATACTAGCTCTATCAAGCCTAGCCGTTTATGCTATTTTATGATCAGGCTGAGCCTCAAACTCAAAATACGCACTAATTGGCGCTCTCCGGGCAGTCGCCCAAACTATTTCATATGAAGTAACACTTGCCATTATTATTTTATCTATTTTGCTTATAAATGGCTCTTTTACGCTATCTATATTGATCACAACCCAAGAGCACATCTGATTAATTTTCCCATCATGACCTCTAGCTATAATATGATTTATCTCAACTCTCGCTGAAACCAGCCGCGCACCATTCGACCTAACAGAAGGAGAATCTGAACTGGTATCAGGATTTAATGTTGAATATGCAGGAGGCCCATTCGCCCTATTTTTCCTTGCAGAATATGCTAACATTATTATAATAAATGCTTTAACAATTATTCTTTTTCTTGGAGCCTATAACAACACTACATTCCCTGAAATATATACCACTAACTTCATAATAAAAGCACTTTTGTTTACAACTTTCTTCCTATGGATCCGAGCATCATATCCTCGATTCCGGTATGATCAACTAATACACCTATTATGAAAAAACTTCTTACCTCTCACCCTGGCTATATGTATATGACACGTAGCCATCCCAATTATCCTAGCAAGCATCCCTCCCCAAACATAAGAAATATGTCTGACAAAAGAGTTACTTTGATAGAGTAAATGATAGGAGTCTAAACCTCCTTATTTCTAGAATTGTAGGAATCGAACCCACCCTTAAGAATTCAAAAATCTTCGTGCTACCTGTGCTACACTATATTCTAAGTAAGGTCAGCTAAATAAGCTATCGGGCCCATACCCCGAAAATGTTGGTCATCACCCTTCCCGTACTATCAATCCCGTAACTTTCTCATTAATCATCATAACAATAATACTAGGTACATTGCTAGTTATAACAAGCTCACACTGATTTCTAGTGTGAGTAGGATTTGAAATAAATATATTAGCCATTATTCCACTATTAACCAAACAACACAACCCCCGATCTACAGAAGCAGCAACAAAATATTTCCTAACACAAGCAACAGCCTCTATGCTCCTAATAATGGCTGCAACCATTAATTTATTATATACTGGTCACTGATCTATTCTAAAAATAAATAACTCAATAGCATCTATCACTATAACAATAGCTCTGGCAATAAAATTAGGATTATCACCTTTCCACTTCTGAGTACCCGAAGTTACTCAAGGCACCCCACTATCATCAGGCCTCATTCTATTAACATGACAGAAACTGGCCCCCTTATCAATTCTATATATGATTTCCCCTCTCATAAACCCGGACCTTCTAATGTTTATAGCCCTGTTATCAGTCGCAATTGGAGGCTGAGGAGGACTTAATCAAACTCAACTGCGAAAAATCATGGCATACTCATCAATCGCTCACATAGGCTGAATAATATCCATTCTAACTTATAACCCAACTATAATGCTACTCAACCTTTATATTTATATTCCAATAACAATTACAACCTTTCTACTTCTAATAACTAACTCATCAACCACAATAAACTCTCTATCACATATATGAAATAAACTACCCCTAATTACCATAATTATCTTCATTACTATATTATCACTAGGAGGCCTACCCCCACTTACAGGATTTCTACCAAAATGATTAATTATCCAAGAAATGACAAAAAACAACAATATTATTATAACCACTATTATCACACTCCTTTCCCTACTAAACTTATACTTCTATACTCGAATTACATACTCAACATCACTAACAATATTTCCAACAACAAACAACACAAAAATTATCTGACAATTCAAATCCCCCAAACAAATAACGAGTCTACCAGCAATAATCATTATTTCTACCCTTATTCTTCCAATATCACCAATAATATTAATTCTGGAATAGGAGTTTAGGTTACTTTAGACCAGAGGCCTTCAAAGCCTCAAGAAAATATTATTTATTTAACTTCTGTTAAGCCTAAGGACTGCAAGACTCTATCCTACATCAAATGAACGCAAATCAATTACTTTAATTAAGCTAAGCCCTTCTAGATCGGCAGGATTTTAACCTACAAGACATTAGTTAACAGCTAAATACCCCAAACAACTGGCTTCAATCTACTTCTCCCGCCGCGAGAAAAAAAAGGCGGGAGAAGCCGGGGCAGGATTGAAGCTGCTTCTTCGAATTTGCAATTCGATGTGTAATACACCACAAGGCCTGGTAAAAAGAGGATTCTCTACCTCTGTATTTAGATTTACAGTCTAATACCTGCTCGGCCATTTTACCTATGTTCATTAACCGCTGATTATTTTCAACTAATCATAAAGATATCGGAACCCTTTACTTACTATTTGGCGCCTGGGCTGGCATGGTAGGCACTGCACTAAGTCTATTAATTCGTGCCGAATTAGGTCAACCAGGAGCTTTGCTTGGGGATGATCAGATTTATAATGTAATTGTGACAGCCCATGCTTTCGTAATAATTTTTTTTATGGTAATACCCATCATGATCGGGGGCTTTGGAAATTGACTTGTCCCATTAATAATTGGGGCCCCTGATATAGCATTCCCTCGTATGAATAATATAAGTTTTTGACTTCTTCCCCCTTCCTTTCTTCTGCTTTTAGCATCCTCTATAGTAGAAGCAGGTGCAGGAACAGGCTGAACAGTCTACCCCCCTCTAGCAGGAAACTTAGCCCACGCAGGAGCTTCTGTGGACTTAACTATTTTCTCCCTACATCTAGCGGGAGTATCATCAATCTTAGGGGCAATTAACTTTATTACTACTATCATTAATATAAAACCCCCCGCTCTCTCTCAGTACCAAACACCCTTGTTTGTTTGATCCGTATTAATTACAGCTGTCCTCCTTTTACTGTCACTACCTGTATTAGCTGCAGGCATTACAATATTGCTAACAGACCGAAATTTAAACACAACCTTTTTTGACCCTGCCGGAGGGGGGGACCCTATTCTATATCAACACTTGTTTTGATTCTTCGGTCACCCAGAGGTTTATATTTTAATCTTGCCCGGTTTCGGCATTATCTCACATATTGTTACTTATTACTCAGGAAAAAAAGAACCCTTTGGTTATATAGGAATAGTGTGAGCTATAATATCAATCGGATTCCTAGGGTTTATTGTATGAGCCCACCACATGTTTACAGTAGGTATAGACGTGGACACCCGGGCCTATTTTACATCTGCTACCATAATTATTGCTATTCCCACCGGAGTAAAAGTCTTTAGTTGATTAGCCACCTTGCACGGAGGAAATATTAAATGATCCCCTGCTATGTTATGAGCCCTTGGATTTATTTTCCTGTTTACAGTTGGAGGATTAACTGGAATTGTGCTCGCCAACTCATCCCTTGATATTGTCCTTCATGATACCTACTATGTAGTAGCCCATTTCCACTACGTCCTGTCGATAGGAGCTGTGTTTGCCATTATAGGTGGTTTTATTCACTGATTCCCCCTATTCTCGGGCTATACATTAAGCACAACCTGAGCTAAAATTCACTTTTTGATTATATTTGTAGGTGTTAACATAACTTTCTTCCCTCAGCACTTCTTGGGACTTTCAGGCATACCCCGACGTTACTCAGATTATCCTGATGCTTATACAACCTGAAACACCGTCTCCTCTATAGGCTCCTTTATTTCACTGGCAGCTGTTGTATTAATAGTATTTATAGTGTGAGAAGCATTTGCCTCTAAGCGAGAGGTATTAGTGGTGGAGCTACCCTCAACAAACCTCGAATGAATGCACGGATGTCCACCGCCCTATCACACATTCGAAGAACCCACATATGTAAATCACAAATAATTTACAAGAGAGGAAGGTTTCGAACCCCCAGAAATTGGTTTCAAGCCAATACCATAACCACTATGACTCTCTCAACAGGCAAGATATTAGTAAAATTTACATAACTTTGTCAAAGTTAAATTATAGGTGAAAGTCCTATATATCTTTATGGCATATCCATTCCAACTAGGATTTCAAGATGCGACATCTCCTATCATAGAAGAACTACTAAGCTTTCACGATCATGCACTTATAATTGTTTTCCTAATTAGCTCACTTGTCCTATATATTATCTCACTCATATTAACAACTAGCTTAACACATACTAGCACCATAGACGCACAAGAAGTAGAAACGATCTGAACAATTCTTCCAGCTATTATTTTAATTCTAATTGCACTACCATCTTTACGAATCCTCTATATAATAGATGAAATCAATAACCCATCAGTAACTATCAAAACACTAGGTCACCAGTGATATTGAAGTTATGAATATACAGACTATGAAGATTTAATATTTGACTCTTATATAATCCCAACCCACGAACTAGACCCTGGCCAACTACGACTGCTTGAAGTCGACAATCGGGTAGTACTGCCTGCTGAGCTAACAATTCGAATATTGATTTCATCGGAAGATGTCCTGCACTCCTGAGCTATCCCTTCCCTTGGCCTAAAAACAGATGCTATCCCTGGACGGTTAAACCAGACAACACTTCTATCTACACGACCAGGCCTATATTACGGACAATGCTCTGAAATTTGCGGCTCCAATCACAGCTTTATACCCATTGTGCTTGAAATAATTCCCCTAAAATATTTTGAAAAATGATCATCTTCTATAATATAATATCATTAAGAAGCTAATAGCACCAGCCTTTTAAGTTGGAGATTGAGAGTTTAAATCTTTCCTTAATGACATGCCACAACTCAACACATCAACTTGGTTTATTACAATTATATCTATAATTCTAACTCTATATATTATTTTCCAGTTAAAAATTTCAAAACACTATTATTACTATAACCCCGAACCCTCTACGACTAAATCACAAAAACACACAACCCCCTGAGAAACTAAATGAACGAAAATTTATTTGCCTCTTTCATTACCCCTACATTAATAGGTCTCCCTATTGTTGTTGTTATTATTACACTCCCTGGTATTTTTTTCCCATCATCAAACCGCCTAATTAATAACCGTCTAGTTGCAGTACAAAAATGACTCATTCGTCTTATTACAAAACAAATAATGGCTATTCACAGCAAAAAAGGCCAAACTTGAGCCTTAATACTAATATCACTAATTATATTTATTGGATCGACAAATCTGATTGGACTTCTACCCCACTCATTCACCCCAACCACTCAATTATCAATAAATCTTGGTATAGCCATTCCTCTTTGAGCCGGTACTGTAATTTTAGGGTTTCGCCATAAAACTAAGGCATCCCTAGCACATTTTCTCCCCCAAGGCACACCATTACCTTTAATTCCTATACTAGTAATCATTGAAACAATTAGTTTATTTATTCAACCAATGGCACTAGCAGTTCGACTAACAGCAAACATTACCGCAGGACACTTATTAATTCATCTAATTGGAGGTGCCACATTAGCTTTAATAAATATTAGTATAACTACTGCCTTTATCACATTTATTATTCTTGTACTGTTAACAATATTAGAATTCGCTGTTGCCCTAATCCAAGCTTATGTATTCACCCTACTAGTAAGTCTCTATTTACATGATAATGCCTAATGACCCACCAAACTCATGCTTACCACATAGTCAACCCAAGCCCTTGACCACTAACAGGCGCTCTTTCAGCTCTGCTATTAACTTCCGGCTTAGTTATATGATTTCATTTTAACTCCACCTCATTGCTGATAATTGGTCTTATTACAAACATATTAACTATATATCAATGGTGACGAGATATTGTCCGAGAGGGTACATTCCAAGGACATCATACACCAATTGTACAAAAAGGCCTTCGCTATGGAATAATCCTATTCATTGTATCAGAAGTCTTCTTTTTCTCAGGGTTTTTCTGAGCTTTTTACCACTCAAGCCTAGCCCCCACCCCAGAATTAGGTGGTTATTGACCTCCAGCAGGAATTACTACACTAAATCCAATAGAAGTCCCCCTCTTAAATACTTCAGTCCTACTAGCTTCCGGAGTGTCTATTACATGAGCACATCATAGCCTTATAGAGGGAAACCGTACACAAGTGCTTCAAGCATTACTGATTACTATTATTCTAGGCCTTTATTTCACACTATTACAGGCCTCTGAATATTATGAAACACCCTTTACTATCTCAGATGGTATTTATGGTTCAACTTTTTTTATGGCTACAGGATTCCACGGCCTCCATGTTATTATTGGCTCAACATTCTTAATTGTCTGCTTCTTACGTCAACTAAATTTCCACTTTACCTCTAATCACCACTTTGGATTTGAAGCTGCAGCTTGATACTGACATTTTGTAGATGTAGTATGATTATTTCTATATGTATCTATTTATTGATGAGGCTCATATTCTTTTAGTATTATTTAGTACGACTGACTTCCAATCAGTTAGACTTGGACTAACCCAAGAAAGAATAATTAATTTTATATTAACATTATTTACCAACACCCTACTAGCACTACTGCTAGTAACAATCGCATTCTGATTACCCCATATAAATACCTATGCCGAAAAATCAAGCCCGTATGAATGTGGCTTTGATCCAATGGGATCAGCTCGCCTACCATTCTCAATAAAATTCTTCTTGGTAGCCATTACATTTTTACTATTTGACCTCGAAATTGCTCTTCTACTGCCCTTACCATGAGCCTCCCAAACAGATAAACTTTTAGTTATACTATCTATATCTCTAGCTCTAATTATATTATTAATCATTAGCCTTGCTTATGAATGAATACAAAAGGGGTTAGAATGATCTGAATATGATAATTAGTTTAATTTAAAACAAATGATTTCGACTCATTAAAATATGATTTATCTCATAATTATCATCATGTCTCTAACCTATTTCAATGTTATATTAGCATTTACTATATCCTTCTTAGGCCTACTTATATATCGATCCCACTTAATATCATCCCTTTTATGCCTAGAAGGACTAATACTTTCTTTATTTGTACTAGTTACTATTACAATTCTCATTACTCACTCAACTTTAAATAGCATACTACCAATTATTTTACTGGTATTTGCAGCCTGTGAAGCAGCACTTGGTTTATCATTACTAGTAGCAGTTTCCAATACATATGGACTCGATCACGTACAAAACCTAAACTTATTAAAATGTTAAAAATTATTCTACCTACAATAATATTAATTCCCCTCACATGATTATCAAAGAAAAACATAATATGAATTAACTCCACAACATATAGTCTAGCTATTACCATGACATGCCTACCATTAATAAACCTGCCCTGTGATAACAGCCTAAATATATCCCTATTATTTTTCTCCGATCCACTATCAACCCCCCTACTATTACTAACAGTATGATTGCTCCCACTTATAATTATAGCAAGTCAATATCACCTATCTAAAGAATCCGATTCACAAAAAAAACTATATATTACTATAATAGTATTTTTACAAGTTTTTTTAATTATAACTTTTTCTGCTACAGAACTGATCATGTTCTATATTTTATTTGAAGCCACACTAGTACCCACTCTTATTATAATTACTCGATGAGGCGGACAAACAGAACGACTAAATGCCGGAATTTATTTCCTCTTCTATACTCTAGCCGGATCATTACCCCTACTAATTGCGCTGATCTATACACAAACCACATTAGGCTCATTGAATTTATTATTAATCCAATATTGAACCTACCCATCAACACAAATATGGACTGACTCAGCCCTATGATTAGCATATATAACAGCATTCATAGTAAAAATACCTCTATATGGCCTCCATTTATGATTACCTAAAGCCCACGTAGAAGCCCCAATCGCAGGATCAATAGTACTAGCTGCCATTCTATTAAAGCTCGGCGGATATGGTATATTACGAATCACAATAATATTAAGCCCAATTACTACCAATTTTATAGCCTACCCCTTTTTATTATTATCCCTCTGAGGCATAATTATAACTAGCTCCATCTGCTTACGTCAAACAGACTTAAAGTCACTAATTGCCTACTCCTCAGTCAGTCATATGGCACTGGTAATTATAGCTATCCTAATCCAAAGCCCCTGAAGCTTTATAGGAGCTACAGCACTAATAGTAGCCCATGGCTTAACCTCCTCTATATTATTCTGCCTAGCTAATTCTAATTATGAACGAACCCATAGCCGAACTATAATTTTAGCTCGAGGACTACAAACAATTTTACCTTTAATAGCAACTTGATGATTATTAGCAAGCCTCATAAACATTGCCCTACCCCCTTCAATTAATTTAACTGGAGAATTATTCGTAACAGTAGCCATATTCTCATGATCACATCTAACTATAACCCTTCTAGGAATTAATATCACTATTACTGCTCTATACACACTATACATACTAATTTCAACCCAACGCGGAAAATATACATATCACATCCACAACATTAAACCTTCCTTTACCCGAGAAAACACTCTCATAATACTACACATAACCCCTCTTTTATTATTAATGATTAAACCACAAATTATTTTAGGTACTATTTACTGTAAATATAGTTTAACTAAAACTTTAGAATGTGAATCTAATAATAGAATCATAACAATTCTTATTTACCGAAAAAGAATGCAAGGGCTGCTAACTCATGCGACCATATTTAAAACTATGGCTTTTTCAAGCTTTTAAAGGATAGAAGTTATCCGTTGGTCTTAGGAACCAAAAAATTGGTGCAACTCCAAATAAAAGTTATAAACGCATTTTCCGCAATAATACTACTATCGCTCACTATTCTATTTATACCTCTCATAGATTCTATTAATTCTAACTCAAATACTAAATCCTACCCAGAATATGTCAAAACAACCATCTCATACTCCTTTATAATTAGTCTAATTCCAACTATTATATTTATTCAATCTGGACAAGAAATAACAATTTTAAACTGACATTGAATGACAATCCAAACCATAAAACTATCCCTTAGCTTTAAGCTAGATTTCTTCTCCATAATATTTATACCCATTGCTCTATTTATTACTTGATCTATTATAGAATTTTCAATATGATATATACACTCTGATCCCAACATTAATCGATTCTTCAAATACCTATTAATATTTCTAATTACTATAATAATTTTAATTACCGCTAATAATATATTTCAACTCTTCATCGGCTGAGAAGGAGTGGGTATTATATCATTCTTACTAATCGGTTGATGATATGGACGAGCCGACGCTAATACAGCTGCACTTCAAGCCATCCTATATAACCGTATTGGTGATATTGGATTTATTCTATCTATAGCATGATTTATAAAAAATTCAAATTCATGAGAAATTCAACAGATTTTTATATTAAACCCAGAAAATATAACCCTACCCTTAGCAGGGTTGCTGTTAGCCGCCACAGGAAAATCAGCCCAATTTGGCTTACACCCATGACTCCCCTCTGCCATAGAAGGTCCTACCCCCGTCTCAGCCTTACTTCACTCCAGTACAATAGTAGTAGCAGGCATTTTCCTACTTGTTCGATTTTACCCCATAATAGAAAATAATAAAACAATCACAACACTAGCACTATGTTTAGGTGCTATCACCACCCTTTTTACAGCTATTTGTGCTCTAACCCAAAACGATATTAAAAAAATTATCGCCTTCTCTACTTCAAGTCAATTGGGCCTTATAATAGTCACTATTGGCATTAATCAACCCCACCTAGCATTCCTTCACATCTGCACCCATGCATTTTTTAAAGCCATATTATTCCTATGTTCTGGGTCCATTATTCACAGCCTAAACGATGAGCAAGATATTCGAAAAATAGGGGCTCTAATTAAACCCAAACCTTTTACAACCACCGCGCTAATTATTGGAAGCCTAGCATTAACCGGTATGCCTTTTCTAACAGGATTCTATTCAAAAGACCTAATTATTGAAGCAGCCAACACGTCTTATACAAACGCCTGAGCCCTCTTATTAACCCTAATCGCCACATCCCTCACAGCTGTATACAGTACTCGCATCATCTTTTTTACCTTGCTCGGAAAACCACGATTTCCTCCTCTCGTTTTAATTAACGAAAACAACCCCATACTAATAAACCCAATTATACGCCTAATAATTGGTAGCATTTTCGCTGGGTTTATTATTTCCAACAACATTTTACCCTCAACAGTACCCCAAATAACTATACCACTACACCTAAAGATCACAGCCATTGTTGTGACCTTGATAGGATTCACCCTAGCCTTAGAGTTAAGCCATATAACTCAAAACCTAAAATACCCCTATCCATCAATCACATCAAAATTCTCAACTATATTAGGATATTTTCCACCCGTCATTCACCGCATCAACCCCTTTATAACCCTACTAATAAGCCAAAAATCCGCCACCATACTAATAGATCTTATTTGATTAGAAAATATTTTACCTAAACTTGCTGCCAAGATCCAACAAAATTTCTCTACAACAATTACTAACCAAAAAGGACTAGTTAAATCCTATTTCCTATCATTTCTGATTACCATTATTACCATAATGCTATTATTTAATTTCCTCGTGTAATCTCCAAAATAACTACTACTCCAATAAACAAAGATCAACCTGTGACAAAAACTAACCAATTACCATAGCTATATAATGCACCAACACCAATAACTTCTGAACTAAAAATACCTGTATTACCCACATCATAAACAACTCAATCCCCCATATTATTAAACTCACAAACCAAATCCAACTTACCATTAACCATTATATATATAATTAACAAAAACTCCACAACCAATCCGACAACAAATGATCCCATTACTACTAAATTAGAAACCCACGCCTCAGGATACTGTTCTATAGCCATAGCTGTAGTATATCCAAAAACAACAAGCATACCCCCTAAATAAATCAAAAACACCATTAATCCTAAGAAAGAGCCCCCAAAACTCACAATAATACCACAACCTACTGCACCACTCACAATTAAACCCACTCCTCCATAAATAGGAGATGGTTTAGAAGAAAATCCAACAAAACCAATCATAAGCATAATACTTAAAACAGGCACAATATAAATTATCATTATTCTTACATGGACTTAAACCCACGACTAGTGACACGAAAAATCACCGTTGTACTTCAACTACAAGAATAACCAATGACCAACATCCGAAAATCCCACCCATTAATTAAAATCATTAACAGCTCATTCATTGACCTACCAACCCCATCAAATATTTCAGCATGATGAAATTTTGGATCCCTTTTAGGCATTTGTTTAGCACTACAAATCTTAACAGGATTATTTCTCGCCATGCATTACACATCAGACACAGCAACCGCTTTCAGCTCCGTCACCCATATCTGCCGAGACGTTAATTATGGCTGAATCTTACGCTACCTACATGCCAACGGAGCTTCCATATTTTTTATCTGCCTATACCTACACGTAGGCCGGGGACTTTACTATGGCTCCTACTTATTTAAAGAAACTTGAAATATAGGAGTTATTTTGTTATTCGCTGTCATAGCAACAGCCTTTATAGGCTATGTCTTACCATGGGGACAAATATCTTTCTGAGGAGCTACCGTAATTACCAATCTTCTCTCAGCCGTCCCCTACATTGGAACAGACCTTGTCGAGTGGATCTGAGGCGGGTTTTCCGTAGACAAAGCAACTTTAACTCGATTCTTTGCCTTTCACTTTGTTTTACCATTTATCATTTCAGCCCTAGTTATAGTCCACCTACTATTTCTACACGAAACGGGATCTAATAACCCAACAGGTATTCCCTCTGACATAGATATAATCCCCTTCCACCCCTACTATACAATCAAAGATATCCTAGGGTTATTTTTAATAATTTTAGCCTTATTATCCTTAGTCCTATTTTCACCCGACATATTAGGAGACCCTGATAATTACACACCAGCAAATCCACTCAGCACCCCTCCCCATATTAAACCTGAATGATATTTCCTATTCGCATACGCAATTCTACGATCAATCCCTAACAAATTAGGAGGGGTACTAGCCTTAGTCCTTTCAATCCTCATCCTCATCATCATCCCCCTCCTCCATACTTCCAAACAACGAAGTATGACTTTCCGACCTCTAAGCCAATGCTTATTCTGACTCTTAACAGCAGACCTTTTAACCTTAACATGAATTGGAGGACAGCCAGTTGAACACCCCTATGTAATTATTGGACAACTAGCCTCTATTCTGTATTTTATAATTATTATTGTAATTATACCACTAGCCAGTCTTACAGAAAACTATTTGTTAAAATGAAGAGTCTATGTAGTATATCCATTACACTGGTCTTGTAAACCAAAGAAGGGGAACAGTAATTCTCCCAAAGACTCAAGAGAGAGGCCCACAACCCCACCATCAACACCCAAAGCTGATATTCTACTTAAACTATCTCCTGAAAAAATGTAAACTTTTAAGAATAGTACATAATATGTTTTATGTATAATAGTACATTAAATTATCACCCACATGAATATTAAGCAAGTCCATTAATACATTAATAGTACATAATACATTCTATGCATAATAGTACATTAAATTATCACCCACATGAATATTAAGCAAGTCCATTAATACATTAATAGTACATAATACATTCTATGCATAATAGTACATTAAATTATCACCCACATGAATATTAAGCAAGTCCATTAATACATTAATAGTACATAATACATTCTATGCATAATAGTACATTAAATTATCACCCACATGAATATTAAGCAAGTCCATTAATACATTAATAGTACATAATACATTCTATGCATAATAGTACATTAAATTATCACCCACATGAATATTAAGCAAGTCCATTAACATGTTAATAGTACATAATACATTTTATGTATAACAGTACATTAAATCATTATCCCCATGAATATTAAGCAAGTACATTAATACATTGATAGTACATAGACATTAAATGCGTAATCGTACATACCCCATTAGGTTATCAAAATTGCTCTCCCATATGGCTATCCATATCCATCAATCAAACACATAATTAAACTACCTCCGTGAAACCAACAACCCGCCCAATACGTATTTCTCTTCTCGCCCCGGGCCCATAAAATGTGGGGGTTTCTATAAATGGGTCGTAAACGACATCTGGTTCTTACTTCAGGGACATAAAACTATTGATCGCCCATTCTTTCCTCTTAAATAAGACATCACGATGGATTCATGACTAATCAGCCCATGCCGCGGCATAACTGCACTGTCATACCCCAGGTAAATTTTAATTTTAGGTATGCTTCGATCCAGCATTGGCCGTCAAAGGCCCCGTTACAAACCATTAAGTCTAGCTGAGCTTTAAGTGTACCTTCTAAACCCTCATAATGGTGAGCGGGATATTCTTTTAATGGTCCAGGACATATCATGTATTTATTTAAGATCTTGTATTTATTTAAGGAATATGGTAGTGTGAAGAGACATGTCAGTAATTCCGAAACACCTTAATTTAAGCAGGTAATATAACGTTAATGATTTTAAGACATATTATATTTACGCATACGCATACGCATACGCATACGCATACGCATACGCATACGCATACGCATACGCATACGCATACGCATACGCATACGCATACGCATACGCATACGCATACGCATACGCATACGCATACGCATACGCATACGCATACGCATACGCATACGCATACGCATACAGCTTTATATGGCAAACCCCCCTTACCCCCCATTAAGCCTAAATTAAAGTATCACTAATAATATCTTGCCAAACCCCAAAAACAAGAATAGTAATACAGTAATATCTTATAGCTTAATCATACACAAAAAAAATTGACTCTTAGACCACCCATGAAGCCACATCCCCTTACTTTAAAGATTCGCCTTCCTTAGACAGACATGTCCCCAGATCTGTATTTGCAATACCAAATATAGAACTAATTAATAATAATCACAACCCAAAA